TAAATTTCTTTTATTTTATATAAAATTATTTATAATTTTAGCTTTATCTAGACTATACAAAATTTAAGGTTGCAATTTTAATTTAATTTACACTATACAAAATTTATTTTAAAAAAAAATTTAAATTAAATTTCTTTTATTTTATATAAAATTATTTATAATTTTAGCTTTATCTAGACTATACAAAATTTAAGGTTGCAATTTTAATTTAATTTACACTATACAAAATTTATTTTAAAATTTTCTTTTAAAATAATTTTTTTTATTTTATATAAAATTATTTATAATTTTAGCTTTATCTAAGTATATAAAATTTTGATCCTGTTAACAATTAAATAAAATTTTATATTATTAATTGAATGATTGATTAAATTTAAATTTAGGTGCCTATATAAAGTTAAATTTTTAATTGATAAGTGAAAAAATAAATTATAAATATAAACTTATGAAAGTTTTATTTTAGCTTAAAAAATTTATTATTAGTTTATTTTACATATAAATTTTTGTGTTATAAATTAAATATTTTAAAATTATTTAATTTATAAATTTAATAGTAGTAAATTATATTATGAGTTATAAAAGAAATTTTGATTTAGTAATTTATATAATATTAGTAAAAATTGTGCCAGCATCTGCGGTTATACAATTAATATGAATAAATTTTATTAATTAAAGTTAAAATTTGTTTTTAATTTTTTTTTTAATTTATTAAGTTAAATTTTAAATTTATTTAAAATTATTTATTATTAAATTTTATACTTGAAAATTTTATTAATAAACTAGGATTAGATACCCTATTATTTAAAATGTAATTTTATAAAATTAAATTAGTATTAGTTATGTTCTTGAAAATTAATAAATTTGGCGGTATTTTATTCTATTCAGAGGAATTTGTTTTGTAATTGATAATACACATTTAATCTTACTTAATTTATTAAAATTTGTATATCGTCGTCATAAGAATATCTTAAAAGAGATTAAATATTCTAAAATTTTAAATAAAAATTATGTCAGATCAAGGTGCAGTTTATGATTAAGAAAAAATGAATTACAATAAAATTATTTATATGAATATGTTTTTTAAAAAAAATATTAAAGGTGGATTTGATAGTAAATTTATCAATATAAATAAATTAAATATAGTTTTAAAATATGCACATATCGCCCGTCGCTCTTATTTATATATAAGATAAGTCGTAACATAGTAAAAGTACTGGAAAGTGCTTTTAGATTCAATTTAAATTTTATAAAATAAAAATTTCATTTACATTGAAAATAAGTTTGTGCAAGTCAAATTAGATTGATTTTTTTTTTAATAAACAATTAATAATTAATTTTTTTTTTATTTATTTTTATTAAAAATAATTTAAATAATAAATTTGTTTTAGTATTGTATATGAAAATAATAATAAAATTTATAATGAATTTTTATAGAAATAGACTTTTGAAATAGTTGAAAAGTTTTTATAATTAAAGAAAATTTAATTAATTGTACCTTGTGTATCAGGGTTTATTAAATAAATTATTTGTATAAAATATTTCTCGAATTTAAGATATCTATAAATTTATACAATTTATTGTAATAAAAATATTATAAATAAATTTATAGAAATGAAACGTTAGTCGTTCTTAAATATATCTAGTTTTTTAAGAAATAAATTTAATTTATAAATTTTATATTAAATTTAATAATTATTTATTCAATTTAATTTTTAATTTAAATTTTTAAAGGGATAAGCTTTTAAAAATAAATATAAAAAATCAATTTAATTTTATAAATATAAGCTTAGAATTAGTTATTATTAATAATTATGTAATAATTTATTATAAATTTAATAATTGTTTCATTTATTTTTATTTTTTATTAAAATATTGAATTTTATTACCTAATTCAATAAATAATGATAAAATTAGTATAATTAATTATTTATTTAAAAATAATATTTTAAATAAAGATTTTATTTAAGAATTCGGCAAATTTAATTTTCACCTGTTTATCAAAAACATGTCTTTTTGTATTAAATATAAAGTCTAACCTGCCCATTGAATTTTTTAAAAGGCTGCGGTATTTTGACCGTACAAAGGTAGCATAATCATTAGTTTTTTAATTGAAAACTTGTATGAATGGTTGAATGAGAAATTAACTTTTTTAGTATAAAAATTGAATTTTACTTTTTAGTTAAAAGGCTAAAATAAATTTAAAAGACGAGAAGACCCTATAGAGTTTTATAATTATATTTTTATTTTTTAATAAGATTATTTAATAAGATATAAATAAAATTATTTTATTGGGGTGATAATAAAATTTGAAAAACTTTTATTTTTAAAATCCATTAATATATGATTAACTGATCCAATAATATTGATTAAAAAATTAAATTACCTTAGGGATAACAGCGTAATTTTTTTTTAAGTTCTTATTAATAAAAGATTTTGCGACCTCGATGTTGGATTAAGATTAAATTTTAGGTGCAGCAGCTTAAATTTTAAGTCTGTTCGACTTTTAAATTCTTACATGATCTGAGTTCAAACCGGTGTGAGCCAGGTTGGTTTCTATCTTTAAAATATTTAAATATTTTAGTACGAAAGGATTAAATATTTTATAAATTATAATTTTTTAGAATAATATTAATAATTAATTAAATATATATTATTTTGGCAGAATATTGTAATAAATTTAGAATTTATATAAGTAAACATATAATTTTACAAATAATACATTTTTTTTAAAGATTTAATTTTAAGTTTAATTAGAAGATTATTATTAATTATTTTTGTTTTGGTAGGAGTGGCTTTTTTGACTTTATTAGAACGAAAGGTTTTGGGCTATATTCAGATTCGTAAAGGACCCAATAAATTAGGGGTAATGGGTTTATTACAGCCATTTAGAGATGCAGTAAAATTATTTACTAAAGAACAGACCTACCCAATTTTATCTAATTATATAATATATTATTTTTCTCCTGTTTTTTCTTTGTTTATATCTTTGATTATTTGGATATGTATACCATATATAATGAAAATATACTCATTTAATTTAGGTCTTTTATTTTTTTTGTGTTGTACTAGGCTAGGCGTCTACACAATTATAATTGCAGGGTGATCTTCTAATTCTAACTATGCTTTATTAGGAGGGTTACGTTCCGTTGCTCAAACTATTTCTTACGAAGTAAGATTGAGTTTAATTTTAATTTCTTTTATTTTTTTAATTTTAAGGTTTAACATTAATTTATTTAGAATTTATCAAAAGAACCTGTGATTTATATTTGTTTGTTTCCCTTTAATACTATGTTGGTTTGCTTCTTCTTTGGCAGAAACAAATCGAACTCCTTTTGATTTTGCTGAAGGGGAATCGGAATTAGTTTCAGGGTTTAATGTAGAGTATAGAAGAGGGGGGTTTGCCTTAATTTTTTTAGCCGAATATTCAAGAATCCTATTTATGAGAATATTGTTTAGAATAATGTTTTTAGGGGGGAATCTATTGTCTATATTATTTTATTTAAAATTAGGATTTATTGCATTTACTTTTATTTGATTACGGGGGTCTTTACCTCGGTTTCGATATGATAAATTAATGTATTTGGCATGAAAAAGATATTTACCAGTTTCTTTACATTTTTTAAGCTTTTTTTTATGTTTAAAATTAGTGTTAATGGTTTTAATTATTTAAATAATATAAAGTAGTAAAATAGTTGTTTAGTTTATAGAAAATTTCATTTCTATCTCATGTTTTCAAAACATGTGCTTAATTTCAAGCCCATAAACTAATATATATATATATATATATATTATAATTTAATTAATCGATTAATTTATCTCATATTTTATTAATTATTGGGTTGATTAAATAATAAGAAAAATAAATTACTGTTAATAACTGACCAGTAAAAATATAAGGGACTTCGACTGGGCGAGCTCCAATTCATGTTAATAAAATTACTGTAACAAGTATACATCAGAATAAAATTTTATTTATTGGATAAAACTGATTACCTTGAAATTTATTTAAGTGGCAAAAAGGTAAAATAAATAAAATAGCAATAGATAATACAAGGGCGATTACCCCTCCTAATTTATTAGGGATAGATCGTAAGATTGCATAAGCAAATAGAAAGTACCATTCTGGTTGAATATGTACAGGAGTGACTAATGGATTAGCTGGGATAAAATTATCTGGGTCTCCCAATATATATGGGTTAATTAGGGTTAATATAAATAATAATAATAATATAATAATAAATCCTACAATATCTTTAAAAGTGTAATAAGGATGGAATGGGATTTTATCAATATTTCTATTTAATCCAATTGGATTATTTGATCCTGTTTGGTGCAAAAATATTAAGTGAATTATTGTGAAAGCAGCTACAATGAATGGAAGGAGAAAATGAAAAGAAAGAAACCGAGTTAAAGTTGCATTATCAACAGCGAATCCCCCTCACACTCATTGTACAAGATCAATCCCTAGGTATGGGACTGCAGATAAAAGATTAGTAATAACGGTGGCTCCTCAGAATGATATTTGTCCTCATGGTAAAACATATCCTATAAAAGCTGTTCCTATCGTTAAAAATAATAATAGAACTCCTACTGTTCATGTTTCTTTATATAAAAATGAATTATAATAGATTCCTCGTCCAACATGAAAATAAATACAAAAAAAAAAGAAAGATGCCCCATTAGCATGGATTGTTCGAATTAATCATCCATAATTGACATCTCGACAAATGTGAATTACTGAATCAAACGCAATTTGAATATTAGCTGAGTAATGTATAGTTAAAAATAACCCTGTTACAATTTGGATTATTAAGCATAGCCCTAAAAGGGATCCAAAGTTTCATCAGGTTGAAATATTTCTTGGAGCGGGTAATACAATTAGTCTTTTATAAACAATGTTTTTTAATATCATTTTATTAATTAGAATAAAAATTCACTTTTATTATTAACAGTAATATACCTCTAATTTGGTTTTAATTAAAATAATTAACTAGATAAACAATAATTAATTAGAGTAATTTTATATTACTAAATATTAGGTCGAAACTAATTACAACTATTGCTTCTAATTAATATATATATATATATATATATATATATTAATATTAATTTAAATTACGTAATGGACCATAAAAGAATTGAGTCACTTTAACAACCACAATTAGTGTGAATAAAAGATAATTAATTATTAATGAAGTTATTCAATTTGTAGGAAAATTATATAATTTATAAATTAGTTCTATATTTTCTGATAAAATATTAGATAGGGGGGATGAATCTATTTCTGTTTTAAATAAATTTATTACTAATCTTAAGTCTACAAAATAATATACACTTATAAATATAATTAAAAATGAAAAAGTTAATAATATTAATTTAATAGAGAATTTGAATACTTCATTAGAGGCTAGTGAAGTTACGTAAATGAATAGTACTAGTATACCCCCTAGGAAAACTAGAAAAAGAATATACGAGAATCAAAATCTATTAATTATTAACCCCGTAATTATGGAAATTAAGACTGTTTGTACTAATAATAGGAATCCTATTGCTAATGGGTGTTTAAGTTGTGAAAAAATTAATGATGAAATAATTAATAATAAATTTAATATTGAAAGAACTATAAAATTTATTTATTTTCAGAAAATAGTTTATTTAAAATATTAATTTTGGGTATTAATGAAATGATTTTATTTTTTTTTCTGATAAATTTAATTTAGCTACAAATGAATTATGTCTCATAGATTTGGTTTACAAGACCAATATTTTAATTTTAAATTATTAAAGCAATATTTTTAATAAATGATTATAAATATATATTTATTATTTCCTATTTTTATATTTTTGGTTGCTTGTATAGTTTATGTATCTAATCGTAAACATTTATTAATTACTCTTTTGAGTCTTGAATATTTAATATTAAGATTATTTATATTAATATTTATGTATTTAATAAAAAATCATTTAGAAATATATTTTGTTATAATATTTTTAGTTTTTAGAGTTTGTGAGGGTGCTTTAGGTTTATCTATTTTAGTTTCTATAATTCGGACTCACGGAAATAATTACTTTCAATCTTTTAATTCTCTCATATGCTAAAATTTTTATTTATAATATTATTTTCAATAATTTTAATTTTCAAAAAATATAATTTCTGGTTAATTCAAAATACTTACTTTTTTATATGTTTCATTTTTATTAGCTTTAATTTTATAACTCATTTTTGATCTAATGTGAGATATTTATTTGGATGTGATACTATTTCTTATGGGATAATTTTATTAAGACTGTGAATTTGCAGTTTAATATTAATAGCAAGAGAAAAAATTAATTATTATAATAATTATACAAATTTTTTTTTATTTATTATTTTTATATTATTATTATTGTTATATTTAACTTTTTCAAGGATAAATTTATTTTTATTTTATTTATTTTTTGAAAGAAGATTAATTCCTACTTTATTTTTAATTTTAGGATGGGGGTATCAGCCTGAGCGATTACAGGCGGGGTTTTATTTACTATTTTACACACTTTTAGCTTCTTTACCAATATTACTAGGAATTTTTTTTTTATATTATAATAATAATACTATAGTTTTTATATTATTGAATTTAAATTTTAATTATTATTTATTATATCTGAGAATAATTTTAGCTTTTTTAGTTAAAATGCCTATATATTTATTTCATTTATGATTGCCTAAGGCTCATGTTGAAGCCCCTATTTCAGGTTCTATAATTTTAGCTGGGGTTTTATTAAAGTTGGGGGGTTACGGGTTAATACGGATTTTCCCATACATAATAAAAATAGGAGTTAAGTATAATTACGTTTGATTAGTAATTAGAATTCTAGGGGGATTTTTTATTAGATTAGTTTGTTTACGACAACTAGACTTAAAATCATTAATTGCTTATTCTTCTGTTGCTCATATAGGAATCGTTTTAAGAGGAATAATAACTTTAATATTATGAGGTTTAACTAGTTCTTATATTTTAATGATTGCTCACGGCCTATGTTCTTCAGGATTATTTTGTTTAGCAAATATTAACTATGAGCGGGTCCATAGCCGAAGTTTATTAATTAATAAGGGGCTATTAAGATTTATACCAAGAATAACATTTTGGTGGTTTTTATTATGCGCCAGAAATATAGCTTGTCCTCCAACAATCAATTTGTTAGGAGAGATTGGCTTATTGAATAGAACAATTGGGTGATCTTGATTAACAATAATTTCTTTAAGATTGTTATCTTTTTTTAGAGCTGCTTATTCATTATACTTATTTTCTTTTACTCAACATGGAAAATTAAGAATATTATTATATTCTTATTCGGGAGGTTTAACTCGAGAATACATTTTATTATTTTTACATTGATTCCCATTAAATTTATTAATTATTAAAAGAGAATTTTTTATATTATGATTATATTTAAATAGTTTAATAAAAATAATGATTTGTGGGGTCATAGATATATCGTTTAGTATTTTGAATAATTTTAAAAATATCTATTTGTTTAATTAGGTTTTTTTCATTAATTTTATTTAGTCTTACGTTATTGGTTTTTGGTATAGTTTTTTTATATTATGATATAATTTACTTTATTGAATGGGAGGTTTTAAGGTTAAATACTTCTTCTATTGTAATAACTTTTCTATTCGATTGAATAAGATTATTATTTATATCTTTTGTTTTATTAATTTCTAGTCTTGTTATTTTATATAGAAAAGAATATATAGCTGAGGATAAATTTATTAACCGTTTTATTTCATTAGTTTTAATATTTGTTTTATCTATAATAATATTAATTATTAGGCCTAATTTGATTAGTATTCTTTTAGGCTGGGATGGATTAGGTTTAGTTTCTTATTGTTTAGTAATTTATTTCCAAAATATTAAATCTTTTAATGCAGGTATATTAACAGCTCTCTCAAATCGAATTGGAGATGTTGCTTTATTAATAGCAATTGCTTGAATATTAAACTATGGAAGTTGAAATTATATTTTTTACTTAGAATTTAAGGTAAATGATTTATCGATAAGTATTGTAGGGGGTTTAATTATATTAGCTGCAATAACTAAGAGTGCTCAGATTCCGTTTTCTTCATGATTACCAGCAGCTATAGCTGCGCCTACCCCCGTTTCTGCTTTAGTTCACTCTTCTACATTAGTAACGGCGGGTGTTTATTTATTAATTCGGTTTAATTATTTATTATTAGACAATATATTAGGTCAGTTTTTATTATTAATTGCGGGTTTAACCATATTTATATCTGGGTTAGGGGCTAATTTTGAGTTTGATTTAAAGAAAATTATTGCTTTATCTACTTTAAGACAGTTAGGTCTTATAATAATAATTTTATCTATAGGATATAGAAAGTTAGCTTTTTTTCATTTATTAACTCATGCTATATTTAAGGCTTTATTATTTATATGTGCTGGGTCAATTATTCATAATATAATAAATAGGCAGGATATTCGTTCTATGGGGGGTTTATGTTTAAATATACCTTTAACGTCTTCTTTTTTTAATATTTCAAATTTAGCTTTATGTGGTATACCTTTTATAGCAGGATTTTATTCAAAGGATTTAATTTTAGAAATAGCTTCTTTTTCTTATATTAATATATATATTTATATTATTTACTTTTTTTCTACTGGTTTGACAGTGAGGTACTCTTTTCGTTTAGTTTATTATTCAATAGTGGGGGATTTTAATACTATAGCTTTACACCCTATAAATGACGAAAGATGGCTAATATTAAAAAGTATAATAACATTAGTTATAATATCAATATTTAGAGGTTCATTATTAATATGATTAATATTTCCGTCTCCTTTAATAATTAGGTTGACTATTTATATAAAATTAACTACATTAATTGTTTGTTTAATTGGAGGTTTCACTGGATATTTTATATCTATAACATCTTTATTTTTTTTTAATAAATCTTTATATTTAAATAAGGTTGTTTCTTTTTTCATGATGATATGATTTATACCTTATATTTCCACGACTTTTATTATTAAGATATTTTTTAAGATGGGAGGTATTATAAAATTGATAGACCAGGGTTGAAGAGAATATTTTGGGTCAAATAAATTATTTAATAGGTTAATAACTTTTTCACAAATTAATCAAGTAGTTCACCACAATAATGTAAAACTTTATTTGTTTAGATTTATAATTTGATTTTTTTTTTTTTTTTTTTTTTTTTTATAAAAATTTAAATAGCTTATATTTAGAGTATAATATTGAAGCTATTATGGAAATAAATCTATTTTTAAATAAAATTTATAAATATATAAATATTATTTTTACATTGAAATTGTAATATTTTAATTAAATTATATAAATAAAAGATAAATGGGGTTAACCAAATTATAAAAGTTAGAAGCTTTTAGTTAAATATCTTTAATATATATACATATATATATATATATATATATATTAATATAAAATAATATTCTTTTAGAATTGCAGTCTAACGTCATATAAATTGACTATAATATATATATATATATATATATAATTAGGAAGAAAATATCTTATAAATAAATTTACAATTTATTGCTTTAAATCGGCCACCTAATTAATATTATTACTTTTAATTTAATTAGTGTAATTAATAAAATTAATATATTTTGAATGCAAATCAAATATTTTTCTTTAAATTATACTCTATTATTAAAATAAGTTAGTTGGACCATTCAAGGGCCCCTTGATTTCATTCATGGAATAACCCTATAATTAAAATAGTAACAAAAAATATTGAGGTAAAAAATCAGTCTCTTAATTTGGCAAAGGTTATTATTGGGATTATAGGGAAGATTAAGGTAATTTCTACATCAAAAATTAAAAAGATAATTGTAATTAAAAAAAATCGCAATGAAAATGGAAGTCGGGAAGAACTTTTAGGGTCAAATCCACATTCAAATGGGGAATTTTTTTCACGATCATAGAAGGATTTTTTAGAAAGAATTGAAGCAAGAATTATTATAATGTTAGAAATAATAAAAATAATTGTTATTCTAACTAATAAATTTAAAATTATTTATATTAATAATATTTAAACTTTGTAATTGGAAGTTACATATACTTTTTATATTATACAAATAAAATATAATTAAAAATCATTTAAATTAGTTTCCTCATCAATAAATAGATACATATAGGAATAGCCATACCACATCAACAAAATGCCAATATCATGCTGCTGCTTCAAACCCAAAGTGGTGTGAGGATGAAAAATGAAAATTTTTGTGGCGGAGCAAACATACAATAATAAAGGTTGTTCCAATTAAAACATGAATACCATGGAATCCTGTTATTATAAAAAAAGAAGCTCCGTAAATTGAGTCTGCAATAGAAAATCTAGCTTCTACATATTCGTATGCTTGGAGCATAGTAAAGTAAATGCCTAAAATAATAGTAATTAATAATCTATTAATAGTTTGTGAATAATTATTTTCTATTAGACTGTGATGAGCTCATGTGATTGAAATTCCGGAAGTTAATAATACTACGGTGTTTAATAAGGGAATTTGGAATGGGTTAAAGGGGGTGACCCCCATAGGAGGTCAATTTATTCCTAGTTCAATAGCAGGGGATAGTCTACTATGGAAAAATCTTCAAAAAAATGAAATAAAAAAAAATACTTCTGAAATAATAAATAAAATTATTCCTCATTTTAATCCATTAACAACTGTTAATGTATGGTGCCCTTGGAAGGTCCCCTCTCGTGAAATATCTCGTCATCATTGATATATAGTTATTAATGTAATTAATATTCCTAATAAAAATAAATTTATATTGTATTGATGGAATCATTTCACTAATCCTGATACTATTAAAAATGTTCTAATAGCTCCTGTCAAAGGTCATGGGCTAAAATCTACTAAATGGAAAGGGTGATTTCAATGAATTTTCATTTAAAATAGATTATGTGACTTCTCTAGAATATAAAGTTCTTAAAACAGTAAATACATATGATTGGATAACTGCAACTGCAAATTCTAGAAGTAATAATATGATTTGTACTAATAGTAGTATTACAATTATATACCTTATCAATGCTGAACCAGTATTCCCTAAAAGTGTCATTAATAGATGTCCTGCAATTATATTAGCTGTTAATCGAATTGCTAGAGTCCCAGGTCGAATAACGTTTCTAATTGTTTCAATGCAAACTATAAATATTATTAATATAGAAGGCGTGCCTTGAGGTACCAAATGAATAAACATGTGTTGAGTATTTAGAAGCCATCCATAGATTATAAAGGCGAGTCATAGCGGCAATGCTAATGATAATGTTATCACTATATGTCTTGTTCTAGTGAAAATATATGGGAATAACCCTAAAAAATTATTAAATAAAATAATTGAAAATAAAGAAATGAACATTAAAGTTCTTCCGTTAAAAGGGGAATTAATTAAGATTTTAAATTCTGAATGTAATTTTAAGATAATTTGAGATCATATAAAATTATAACGGGAAGGGATTACTCAAAATATAGCTGGAATAAAAATAAGTCCTAAAAATGTTCTTAATCAATTTAGAGATAAATTGAATAAAGTAGTTGAAGGGTCAAAAACACTAAATAAATTTGTTATCATTTTCAATTAAATGATTTGTTTTTTTCATTTTTATTAATAATGTAGTTGTTATTTGTTTTTGATATATTTAATGAAAATCTAAAATAATTTAATAAATTAAATATTAAAAATGTAGTAGATATAACGAAAAATAATCTTAATCAGTTAATTGGGGCTATTTGAGGAATTTAAAAATATTAAGTATTAATAATTTTAGTTTGACATTCTAATGTTATATATTTAACTAATTTTTAATTTTTCATTAAAAGTATTTGTTAAATTACTATAAATTGGTTTAAGAGACCAATACTTACATTTCAGCCATCTAATGATTTTAAAAATATAAATAAAGGTTATTAAGAAAAGTTTTTAATTCAGTTAATAAAAAAATTTAAATTAACTCTTTCAATTACAATAGGCATAAATCTATGATTAGCTCCACAAATTTCAGAACATTGACCAAAAAATAATCCGGGCCGATTTATTAAAAAATTAGTCTGATTTAATCGGCCGGGGGTTCCATCAACTTTTACTCCTAATGAAGGGATAGTTCATGAATGGATAACATCGGCTGCTGAAATTAGGATTCGAATTTTTATATTTATAGGTAGAACAATGCGATTATCTACATCTAATAGGCGGAAGTTATTTAAATTTATGTCATTTACAGGAACTATATAAGAATCAAATTCAATAGCATTAAAATCTGAATACTCATATCTTCAATATCATTGATGCCCAATTGTTTTTAAGGTGATTGAAGGACTGCTAATCTCATCTAATAAGTATAATAATCGTAATGAAGGAAGTGCAATAAATATTAAAATAATTGCGGGGATAATAGTTCAAATAATTTCAATAGTTTGTCCATTTAATAAGAATCGATTAGTATAAGAATTAAAAAATAGTATCACCATTAAATATGAAACTAAAATAGTAATTAAAATAAGAATAAGCATAGAATGATCGTGAAAAAAAATTAGTTGTTCTATTAAAGGGGAAGATCTATCTTGTAAATTTAAATTTGATCATGTAGCAATAAATAAAATATTAATTTAAATAATTAATATTTAAAGTTTATGAATTTAAAATTGGAAGTTGATCATATCTGTGTTCAGCAGGGGGAAATTTTTGTATTCATTCAATAGATGAATTTATTTGGGAAGAAAAAATTACTTGGTTTTGGTAAATTATTCTTTCTCAGATAATATAAATAAAAAGTAAAATTCTTAAGAATGAAATTGTTGACCCAATAGAAGAAATGATATTTCAAGTTGAGTATGAGTCAGGGTAGTCAGAGTATCGACGAGGTATACCAGCTAGCCCAAGAAAATGTTGAGGAAAAAAGGTTAAATTTACCCCTAAGAATATAATTCTAAATTGAATTTTTAATAATTTATCGTTTATATAAATACCTGTTAATAAAGGATACCAAAAAATAAAACCTCTTATAATAGCAAATACCGCTCCTATAGATAAAACGTAATGAAAATGAGCTACAACATAATATGTATCATGAAGAATAATATCAATAGAAGAATTAGCTAAGATTACACCAGTTAATCCCCCAACTGTAAATAAAAATACAAACCCTAAAGCTCATAGTAGTGCTGGTGAATAATAGAATTTTGTTCCATGAAGTGTAGCTAGCCATCTAAAAATTTTAATTCCTGTAGGGACCGCAATAATTATTGTAGCCGAAGTAAAATAAGCCCGTGTATCTACATCCATTCCTACTGTAAATATATGATGGGCTCATACAATAAACCCTAAAAGCCCAATTGCTAATATAGCATAAATTATTCCTAAGGACCCAAAAGTTTCCTTTTTTCCTCTTTCTTGTCTAATAATGTGGGAAATTATTCCGAATCCTGGAAGAATTAAAATATAAACTTCTGGGTGACCAAAAAATCAAAATAAATGTTGATATAGAATAGGATCACCCCCTCCAGCCGGGTCAAAAAAAGAAGTGTTCAGATTTCGGTCTGTTAATAATATAGTAATAGCCCCTGCTAGTACTGGTAAGGATAGCAATAAAAGGATGGCTGTAATAAATACAGATCAAACAAATAAAGGTATTTTATCAAAAGATATCCCAGGAGTTCGTATATTAATAATAGTAGAAATAAAATTAACAGCCCCTAAAATTGATGAAATTCCAGCTAAATGGAGAGAAAAAATTGATAAATCTACAGAAGCCCCAGAGTGTGAAAGAGTAGAAGAGAGAGGAGGGTAAACTGTTCAACCAGTTCCAGTTCCTCTTTCTACCAGACTTCTTGTTAATAATAGAGTTAGAGAAGGGGGCAATAACCAAAATCTTATATTATTTAATCGTGGGAAGGCTATATCAGGTGCTCTTAATATTAGTGGTACTAATCAATTACCAAACCCCCCAATCATAATAGGTATTACTATAAAAAAAATTATAATAAATGCATGAGCTGTAACAATAACATTATAAATTTGGTCATCTCCAATTAGAGCATTAGGGCACCCCAGTTCAGCTCGAATTAATATTCTTAGAGATGTTCCTACTATTCTTGATCAAGCCCCAAAAATGAAGTATAATGTCCCGATATCTTTATGGTTAGTTGAATATAATCATTTATTCATATAATTTGTTAATTAAATTTAAGAAAATTTTTCATATTTATGGCTTTGAAGGCTATTAGTTTAATTAACTTAAAATTTATTATATCTATTAAATTAAATTTAGTTTACATAAAATATATTAATTCAATAATAATAAAAAACCCGAATATAGATAAGAAATTAAATTTTATTATAAATAGGTAGTTGTTAGAAAAGAAAAATTTTTTGTAAAAAAAGTTAAATTCTCTATAGTTAAATAAAAATGCTGCAGTACAAATTTTTAGATAATAAAATAAAGTTACTAGGCTTATACAAATTAGGAATAAATTTATTAAGTTTATATTTATAAATCTTAGAGATTGAATGATAATCCATTTAGGGGCGAATCCTAAAAATGGAGGCAACCCTCCTAGGGATAATATAGAAGTTAATAGCGAAACTTTTAAAAATGAAGATCCTATAAAAATTGAATAAACTTGATTTAAGTAAAAAATTTGTAAAATTTTAAATATATAAATTAAACAAAAATTTATAAATGTATAAATAACAAAATATATTAATCAAATGGTTTCATTATAAATTAATGCTGCGAATATTCACCCTAAATGATTAATGGAAGAAAATGCTAATAGCTTACGTAATGAGATCTGATTTAATCCACCAATTGCTCCAACAAATGTTGAAATTAAGATAAACATAATAAAAATAAAATTTGTGTTAATAAAATAAGATAAAACTATTATAGGCCCAAGTTTTTGTCATGTTATTATAATAAATCCATTAATTCAGCTAATATTTTCTATTACATTAGGGAATCAAAAATGAAAGGGGGGGGCCCCCAATTTTATTATTAGGGCTAAGATAATTAATTTTATATGTATATTATTAAAAATTAATCTATTCATAAATATAAAATTATCGTTAATAATTAAGAAAATTATTGAAAAAAGTAGGATAGTTGAGGCAAAGGCTTGAATTAAAAAGTAGTTTAAAGAAGCCTCAGAGTTATTTAAATTATTTTTAGAAACAATAATTGGGATGAATGCTAGTAAATTAATTTCTAATCCTATTCATAAGCCTAATCATGAATTTGCTGAAATTACTATAAAAGAGCCTAATCAAACTATTATAAGAAATAAAATTTTTGATAAATTATTTATTTAAAAAAAAAGTTCTAGTCTTTATAGTTAGGGTATGAACCTAAAAGCTTTTTTAGCTTATTTTTTATAAGAATATATATATATATATATAATTTAGTGTATGACGCACAAAAGTATTTGAAACTTTTAGAAATAGTTTAATTCTATTAAATATAAAATTTATGTATCCAACACTTATAAATATATTAAATATAACATATGTCTCTTTTTCTTTCTCAATTTTTTTTTATTATTATCATTGTTAATAAATATAAATAATATAATTTATGTAAATACCGCATCAAAGTATCCCTATTTCAGGCAATTTATTATAATATAAATATATAATTTCCTATGTGAAGCTTAGATTTGTTATTTTGATTATATATATATATATATATATATATACTCATAATATATTTATACGTTTATAATATCTTATAATATAATCAAGCGAATAGTTTTATTGTTAATAAATATAAATAATATAATTTATGTAAATACCGCATCAAAGTATCCCTATTTCAGGCAATTTATTGTTTCAATAAAAATATATAATTTTCTATATGAAGCTTAAATTCATTGCACTGGTCTGCCATATTAAA